TCATGAAGTGCTTCTTTAGGAGTTAAACTTCCATTTGTCCATATTTCGAGAAATAGTATCTCTTTGTTACCATTTTCATAAGAATGAATACTATGATTCGCATTTCGAACAGGCATGAATACAGGATCTATAGGATAACTTCCATCTTGAAAGGTATTTGGCGCTTTTATAAGATATCCGCGATTCTTCTCTATTTGTAATCCAATAACCAACTCAATGGGTTCCGTCAAACTAGCTATATGCTGTGTATTATCGACGATTTCTACATAAGGCGGTAATATTATATCTTGAGCAGTTACATATCCAGGGCCCCTGACACAAATAGACGCCTCACAAGTTCCATAGAGATTACTTCTCAATACGATTTCTTTCAAATTCATTAAAATTTCATGTACTGATTCTTGAATACCCATTATCGTAGAATATTCGTGTGATATTTTCTCAGATTTTGCGCGTGTGATACATGTTCCTTCGATTTCTCCAAGCAAAGCTCTTCGCATCGCAATGCCTATTGTGTCTGCTTGACCTTTCATAAGCGGAGACAGAATAAAGCGCCCATAAAAAAGACGCTTACTGTCTGCTGCTGATTCAACACACTTCCACTGTAGTGTCCGAGTAGATACTGTTATTTTCTCTCGAACCATAATAATATTATTTGATCAGATCGTTGAATCATTTATTTCTCTTGTTTCTCTTGCTATTGAAATACCTTCAATTTTTATTTCTACACACGTCTTTTTTTCGGGGGTCTACAGCCATTATGTGGCATAGGGGTTACATCCCGTACGAAAGTTAATAGTATACCACTTCTGCGAATAGCTCGTAATGCTGCGTCTCTTCCGAGACCGGGACCTTTAATCATGACTTCTGCTCGTTGCATACCTTGATCTACTACTGCACGAATAGCATTTGCCGCTGCGGTTTGAGCAGCAAATGGCGTCCCTCTTCTTGTACCTCGGAAGCCACAAGTACCGGCAGAGGACCAAGAAACCACTCGCCCCCGTACATCTGTAACAGTCACAATGGTATTATTGAAACTTGCTTGAATATGAATAACCCCCTTTGGTATTTTACGTGTACTCTTACGTGAACCAATACGTCCACGTGAACCCTTTTTCGGTATAGCTTTTGCCATATTTTATCATCTCATAAATTTGAGTCAGAGATATATGGATATATCCATTTCATGTCAAAACAGATCCCCCTTCTTATTTGTATATCGGGTCTTTGAGTCTGATTATCCTTGTCTTTGTTTATGTCTTGGGTTGGAACAAATTACTATAATTCGTCCCCGACGACGGATTAGTCGACATTTTTCACAAATTTTACGAACAGAAGCTCTTATTTTCATATTTGCCACTCCTTACTTTAATTTTGAATCCACTTCTTCGAAGAAAAGAAGTTTCTTGAAATTTTCGATTTTGAATCGTATTCCTACGAACGAACTAGTGACGTTGAAAAAACACCTAATCTTTCGAATCTTTATTGCGGAGTCGATAAATTATACGACCTCTGCTTGAATCATAACGACTTACTTCAATTTTGACTCTATCTCCTGGCAGTATCCGTATAAAACTACGTCGGATCTTTCCTGAAACATAACCTAGAATCAGATCTTCATTATCTAAACGAACCCGGAACATACCGTTGGGAAGCGATTCAGTAATTAAACCTTCATGAATCCATTTTTGTTCTTTCATTCCAGGTAAAACCCCCTTGAAGTATCAACTTGTGGAGGAAGAACCCTATTAGACAACCCACCTCTTCTCTTTTCTTTTTCACAAATAAGAAGTTTCATATTCAATTCGGATATTAGAAAGATTACCATATATAACACAAAATTTCTCCGCCTATTCTTTCTAGTCGAGCCTCTCGGTCTGTCATTATACCGCGAGAGGTAGAAAGAATTACAACCCCCATCCCACCTAAAATTCTAGGAATTCTTTGATAGTTAGAATAGATTCGTAGACCCGGCCGACTGATTCGTTTTAAATTTAAAAGATTTCTATAAGTCCTTTTCCTATTCCTTTTATGTCGTAGAGTTAAAACCAAAAAATATTTGTTGTTTTCTCGATGTTTTCTCACGTTTTCGATAAAACCCTCTCGTAAAAGTATTTTAACAATACTTTGGCTGATATTAGTCGATGCTACTCGAACCACGCTTTTTCTATACATATCGGCATTTCGTATAGAGGTTATTATGTCAGCAATAGTATCACTACCCATGATTAATTAAAATTATTGGTGCCTCCAAATTTGGATATAATCAACATGTTTTTCTTTTTTTTTTTACGTATTTATTTATGTACGTATTTGTTTATGAATATTAATTTTGAAAGGTATATACGTGAGACAAAATCTACTAAATTAATCTTAATCTATTTCTTTTAAATACCCTACTATAAGCATATCGCGGTCTAATTTTATAATACCTCGGGAGCTAATGAAACTATTTTAGTAAAATTGAACTGTCTCAATTCTCGGGCAATCGCACCAAAAACTCGAGTTCCTTTTGGATTTCCTTCTTGATCAATCACAACTGCAGCATTGTCATCATATCGTATTATCATACCGTTGTCACGTTTAAGTTCTTTACAAGTACGAACAATTACAGCTCTGACCACTTCTGATCTTTCTAGAGGCATGTTTGGAACTGCGTCTTTGATCACAGCAACAATAACGTCACCAATATGAGCATATCGACGATTGCTAGCTCCTATGATTCGAATACACATCAATTTTCGAGCCCCGCTGTTATCTGCTACATTCAAATAGGTCTGAGGTTGAATCATATCATTTTTTTATCTGTTTTTTACAATACAAAGGTCGAAGAAAAAAAAAAGAAATATTTTTTGTAAAAAAAAAAAAAAAAGAAACCTGCACCCGCGATTTTTAAGGCCTATTTCTTTTTTATCCCGAAATGATGAATTGAGCTCGTATAGGCATTTTGGACGCTGCTATTGAAATAGCCCTTCTGGCTATATTTTCTGTTACTCCACCCATTTCATAAAGGATTCGACCTGGTTTAACAACAGCTACCCAATATTCGGGAGAGCCTTTACCTGAACCCATACGTGTTTCTGCGGGTCTTACTGTAACCGGTTTATCCGGAAATATACGGACCCATATTTTTCCACCGCGACGTGCATTTCGTGTCATTGCTCGTCGACCTGCTTCTATTTGTCTAGATGTGATCCAAGCGGGTTCAAGTGCCTGAAGAGCGTATTTACCAAAACAAATAGTATTACCTCGAGAGGATATTCCCTTAATTCTTCCTCTATGTTGTTTACGGAATCTGGTTCTTTTGGGGTTATAGTTGATGGTTTGTTTTGAATTCCATCTCTACTACAGAACCGGACGTGAGAGTTTCTTCTCATCCAGCTCCTCGCGAATAAAATCAATTCAAATTAAAGATTTTGAATTCAATTCAGATATAATATAATTTGAATTAAGATATACATATATTTAAGTAAGTAATATACGTAAGTAATATACTGAATCATAGATTTCATTTAATCTAGATCAAATCTATTATATATAAATTTGTATATCTTGTTTGTATTTGTATAGATAACTAATAACTAAATATATAAAATAACTCTTTTTTCTTATATTTATCTATTTTAGAATGTTAAAACGAATCTTTCTTTTGTTTTATTCTTTATCGTATTGGATTGACCCAAATTTAGCAATCCAAGAAAATAAAGTTTTCGCGGGCGAATATTTACTCTTTCCATTTCTATTTCAGTTCTATCATTAGTTCATAACTTTTCCGAATAGATGAATTGGTCTCTGGCCGGTTCCGCCATCCCGATCAATGAATCATTCGAATGAATTTTCACTAGAATCTTTTGAATTCACAGGTTCCATCGTTCCCATCGCTTCTTACTTAATGATTAGGTCTGAATTATACAATGGAGCTATTAGTTCTTGAGTCAATATTCTTAGTCTTTATTGGCTCGAAGCTCTTTATTTTTTGTTCGATGAGCAGATCCGTTTAATGAGGAATCTGTATTGATGCTTTATTACACAGATTTTTTCTGAGATGACTCATAGACCTTACATATTGGAATTATATATCATTAATATACTTTTTCTTTCTTTCTCTCATCCTTCCTTTTATCCATACCCTTTCTTTTTTATTTCGATTGACGACTTATAAGCAGAATTTTTTAATAAAAAAAGATTTCAGTTGCTACAACAATATGAACAATATATCATATCTTGACTGGTTCTTTGGATCCAGATAATACGAAGTGATGAGTTGGTTATTACTTCTATAGTTATAGTTATTTGTTTATACTATGGGGCTTATTTTTATACTAACCCTAAAAAACCAACGAGTCACACACTAAGCATAGCAATTTTATTAAAAGATTAATTTAATTTTTATTAAACCCTATAGAATTATAATTGTTCATTTTTTATTGAACAGAAAAGAAAAAGAAGAAACGAATTTATTCTTTTTTGTTCCATCGCTGGATAGAATGCAAAAGGAAATTCAGGTTTATTATTCCCCGTCTATAAATATCCAAATTTTGATGCCTAATACCCCATAGATTGTTCGAACTGTATAGGAACAATAATCAATTTTAGCTCGAATGGTTTGTAGTGGAACCCTACCTTCTCTGATCCATTCAACACGCGCAATTTCTTTTCCGTCGATACGTCCTGCAATTTGCACTTGAATTCCCTTTGTATCCGCTTGTTCAGTTAATTCTATAGCCTTTTTCATTGCTTTGCGAAAAGAAACTCTATTTTTTAATTGGCCAGCTATAAATTCTGCAAGAATATTAGGGTTTCCATAAGGTTTTTCAATTCGTGTGATAGCAATGTTAAGTTTTCGATTTACAGAATTAATTTCTTTTTGTAAATTCATCTGTAATTCTTCGATTCCTCGGGGTCGACTTTCTATTAGTATTTTTGGAAATCCCATATAGATTATGATTTGGATCAGGTCGATTCGTTTTTGAATCTCTATACGTGCAATTCCCTCGACG